ACAAACAATTGAAGCTAAAATTGATTATTGTTCTTATACAGTTCGAACTATTTATGGGGTGTTAGGAATAAAAATTTGGATATTCGTAGACGAAGAATAAAAAAACTTTATTTGTCTTTACATTTTATCCAACGATAAAAAACGAAAACTATAAACTATGTAGTATAACACTATCCAGTAATAAAAAAATTGCAGTCTTCTTTTTTATGTTTAAGAAAAAATAAGCAATTCTATAAGATTGAATAAAAATTTCCATCAAAACTCCTTTGATATAATTGCTATGCTTAGTGTGTGACTCGTTGGTTTAGGATTCGATTAGATTAAGAAAAAAAAAAGAAAAAAAGAACTTACCTATATATAAGATAAGAGCAACTAATAACTATAGCATTAATAAATAACCTAAGCAACTCATTGCTTCGCATTATCTGTATCAAAAAAATCAGTCAAGAGATGATAGGCTGATCATATCATTGTAGCAACTGAATAAAAAAAAACAAAGAATAAAGAAATATGATTAGATTATAAGTTATGAAAGGTAATCGAAAAGTATGCGGATAAATGGAAGGATGAAAGAAAGAAAGAAAAAATTGAATATTAATGATATATGATTCCAATTTGGAAAGTCTATGAGGTCACTGTAAGAAAAGCAATGTAATAAAGCATCAATACAGATTCATTCATAATAATTAGAGAAATCTGTTCCGAAAACAAAAAATTAAGAGCCTTGAGCCAATAAAAACTGATAAAATTGACTCAAAATGAAATTTTAAATTTCATGTAAGAGCTCCATTGTAGAATTCGGGCCTAATGATTAATCAAGAAGCGATGGGAACGACGGAACCCATGAATATAGAGGATTCTAGTGAAAAACAAATCTTAGTAATTCATTGGACAGGATGGCGGAATAAACCAGAAACTTTATTATCTACTCTGATTTTGATTCTGAGACCTCGTGGGATAAACATCAAACTTAAATAGATAGTGAAAGAGTAAATATTCGCCGGCGAAAAATTTGTTTTTTTTATGTGAAAAAAAAGTAATAAAATACGAAAAAAAAAAATGAAAAAAATAAAAGAAAATAAGGATTTATTAGAATATTCTAACTCTAACAAAAACGACATTCGAGATGATGATATGACGTTATTAAAAAAAATAGAATTAATCTTGGATTCTATTTCGAAAAAGACATACACAAATTTAGAAAAGATCAGATGAAATTTCAAAAAATCCCATGAGTAATAGGATTAATCATTAACTACATCTATATCTTAATACAAGCTTTTTTAGTCCTTTTATTCGCGAGGAGCTGAATGAGAAGAAACTCTCACGTTCAGTTCTGTAGTAGAGATGGAATTTCTAATTTAGAAAAAACCCATCAACTATAACCCAAAAAGAACCAGATTTCGTAAACAACATCGAGGAAGACTAAAAGGAATATCTTCTCGTGGGAATCGTATTTGTTTTGGCAGATATGCCCTTCAAACACTTGAACCCGCTTGGATCACATCTAGACAAATAGAAGCAGGGCGACGAGCAATGACACGAAATGTACGACGTGGTGGAAAAATTTGGGTACGTATATTTCCAGACAAACCAGTTACAGTAAGACCTGCGGAAACGCGTATGGGTTCTGGGAAAGGATCCCCCGAATATTGGGTAGCTGTGGTTAAACCAGGTAAAATCCTTTATGAAATGGGTGGTGTACCCGAAAATATAGCCAGAAAAGCTATTTCAATAGCGGCATCAAAAATGCCTATAAAAACCCAATTCATTATTTCTGAATTAGGAATATAGAATGAAAAAGCTAAATAACATTTAAGGATAAAAAGATTATAAGTTTTCTTTTTTTGACAAACAATATTTTTATACTTTGTCCTTTGCATTAAAAGAAGAGATACAAAAAAATGATATGATTCAACCACAAACCTATTTGAATGTAGCAGACAACAGCGGGGCTCGAGAATTGATGTGTATTCGAATAATAGGAGCTAGTAATCGCCGATATGCTCATATTGGTGACGTTATTGTTGCTGTAATCAAGGAAGCAATACCAAATACTCCGCTAGAAAGATCAGAAGTGATCAGAGCTGTAATTGTACGTACTTGTAAAGAACTCAAACGTAACAATGGGACAATAATACGATATGATGACAATGCCGCAGTTGTCATTGATCAAGAAGGAAATCCAAAAGGAACTCGAGTTTTTGGGGCGATCCCACGGGAATTGAGACAATTAAACTTTACTAAAATAGTTTCATTAGCTCCTGAGGTATTATAAGACCTAAATTTCGATAGTTAGTATAAGATTAAAAAAAATGGTATTGAAATAAAATGAATTAATAGATTGTGTATCACGCATATACCCTTAATAAAAAAATATTAATAATTTAATTGATATATTAATAGATAATTCGTCTATATCTATATATAAATAAAAGAAAAAGAACATGTTGATTATATCAAAATTATAGAACAATAAGGAATTCTAACTTATCATGGGGAAAGACACTATTGCTGATATAATAACCTCTATACGAAATGCTGACATGAATAGAAAAGGAACGGTTCGGATAAGATCGACTAACATCACCGAAAGCATTGTTAAAATACTTTTACGAGAGGGTTTTATCGAAAACGTAAGGAAACATCGGGAAAATAACCAATATTTTTTGATTTTAACCCTAAGACATATACGAAATAAGAAAGAATCCTATAAAACTATTTTAAATTTAAAGAGAATAAGTCGACCGGGTCTACGAATCTATTCTAACTCTCAACGAATTCCACGGATTTTAGGCGGAATAGGAATTGTAATCCTTTCAACTTCTCAAGGTATAATGACAGACCGAGAAGCTCGATTAAAAAGAATCGGCGGAGAAATTTTGTGTTATATATGGTAATCCTTCTAATATAAAAATATAAAAATTGGATATCCAGAACTTACCATTTGTGAAAAAAGGGGGGTTGTGTAATACCACCCCTGCTTAGAATGTTTTACCTTTAATAAAATTAAAGAAAAAATGAATTAATGGAAGTTTTCTTTCTGAATCACTTCCGAACGGCATGATTCGATTTTGTTTAGATATTAAAGATTTTTTTGATTTTAGGTCATGCGTCTGAAAGGATTCGACATTTTTTTATAGGTATACCTATAGGAGAAAAATGTAAAAATTTTAGTAAGTTCTTAGGTATAAGTTAATAAGGGGACAGTCATCCATAACAGGGATTAAAATGAGTAAGTGGTTTTTTCAATTTCAACATTCCTTTCACGAAGATACAATTCAAGATTCAAAAATATCAAGAAACCTTTTTTTCGTCCAACAATAAGTATATTCAGAGAATTAAGGAATAACAACTATGAAAATAAGAGCTTCCGTTCGTAAAATTTGTGAAAAATGTCGACTAATCCGTAGGAGGGGACGAATTATAGTAATTTGTTCCAACCCGAGGCATAAACAAAGACAAGGATAATATTACTAAAGGAAATAAAGTAAAAGGCACTTCGAAAGAGCTGGCAAAAAAAGGTCCGTTTTGACATGAAATGGATATATCCATATATTTCTTGTGAAATGAAAAAATATGGCAAAACCTATATTAAGAATTGGTTCACGTAAAAATACACGTAGTGGTTCACGTAAAAATACACGTAGAATACCAAAGGGAGTTATTCATGTTCAAGCAAGTTTCAACAATACCATTGTGACCGTTACAGATGTACGGGGTCGGGTGATTTCTTGGTCCTCCGCGGGTACTTGTGGATTCAGGGGTACAAGAAGAGGAACACCTTTTGCTGCTCAAACCGCAGCAGGAAATGCTATTCGAGCAGTAGTGGATCAAGGTATGCAACGAGCTGAAGTAAGGATAAAAGGCCCTGGACTGGGAAGAGATGCAGCATTACGAGCTATTCGTAGAAGTGGTATACTTTTAAGTTTCGTACGAGATGTAACCCCTATGCCACATAATGGTTGTAGACCCCCTAAAAAAAGACGTGTATAGAACTAAAAAAAGGCTGAAAGGGTTTCAAGAGAAATAAACGATTCAATGATCTGATCAAATAAAATTACTATGGTTCGAGAGAAAGTCAAAGTATCTACTCGGACACTACAGTGGAAGTGTGTTGAATCAAGAAGAGAGAGTAAGCGCCTTTATTATGGACGCTTTATTCTGTCTCCACTTATGAAAGGTCAAGCCGACACAATAGGGATTGCGATGCGAAGAGCTTTACTTGGCGAAATAGAAGGAACATGTATTACACGTGCAAAATCTGAGAACATACCACATGACTATTCTAACATAGTAGGTATTCAAGAATCAATACATGAAATGTTAATGAATTTGAACGAGATTGTATTAAGAAGTAATCTATATGGAACGCGCAACGCGCTTATTTGTGTCCAAGGTCCCGGATATATAACTGCTCGAGACATAATTTTACCGCCCTCTGTGGAAATCATTGATAATACACAGCATATAGCTACCTTAACGGAACCAATAGATTTGTGTATTGGATTAAAAATTGAGAGGAATCGCGGATATAGTCTAAAAATGTCAAATAACTTTCAAGATCGAAGTTATCCTATAGATGCTGTATTCATGCCTGTTCAAAATGCGAATCATAGTATTCATTCTTATGGGAATGGGAATGAAAAACAAGAGATTCTTTTTCTAGAAATCTGGACAAATGGAAGTTTAACTCCTAAAGAAGCACTTCATGAAGCCTCCCGGAATTTGATTAATTTATTTATTCCTTTTCTACATGTAGAAGAAGAAAGGTTCTATTTAGAGACCAATCAACATAAAATTTCTTTACCCCTTTTTCCTTTTCATAATAGATTAGTTAACCTAAGAAAAAAAAAAAAAGAACTAGCATTTCAATATATTTTTATTGACCAATTAGAATTGCCTCCCAGAATCTATAATTGTCTCAAAAAGTCCAATATACATACATTATTGGACCTTTTGAATAACAGTCAAGAAGACCTTATCAAAATTGAACATTTTCACATAGAAGATGTAAAAAAGATATTAGACATTCTAGAAAAAAACTAGAAAAAGCATTTCAATTTCAAATTTATTAAAAAGTAAATTTGAAATTGAAATGCTTTTTAAACCTTCAACGTAATTTCGATTTTACAGTCGAACCCATTTTAATTAATTAAATTAATTAGATATGTATCTAGGGAGAATTCATTTTGAAATGACTACTCCCTAGATACCCACGTCTTTTATTTTACAATTGAATAAATTTATTTAATTAAAAAAGACCTAAAGTTAGAGACTTATCAATTGGTAATGTTGCTCCAATACCTAACCACAGGGACACCGCGGTGCCAATCAAAAAGACTGTTGTCGCTACTGGACGACGAAATGGATTTTGGAACTTATTAACATTTTCCAAAAAGGGTACGGTTAATAATCCCGCTGGTACTGAAGCCATTAAAAGAACACCCAATAATTTGTTAGGCACTGTACGAAGTATTTGAAATACAGGAAAGAAATACCATTCAGGTAATATTTCTAAAGGAGTTGCAAAAGGATCCGCAGGTTCACCAATCATTGACGGTTCTAAAACCGCTAAGCCTACGTTACAGGCAATGGTACCAAGAATGACTACTGGAAAAATATATAAAAGATCATTGGGCCATGCGGGTTCGCCGTAATAATTATGACCCATACCTTTAGCTAATTTAGCTCGTAATACAGGATCATTCAAATCTGGTTTTTTTGTTATTGGGATAGGTGAATTCTTATGGATCCATCCCCCGAGGGAACCGGACATGATAATTTTTCATCATCCGGCTCGAGCAAGAATTAACCAAAGTAAATTAATACATACAAAAATATATATATGTTATCCACAAGTATTTAATATGTAAAAAAAGAATTATCCGATTCCAAAGTTATTGCAACTAAAGATTGCCAGAAATTCCATTCTTATAGGTAAATGCTCAACACCCACGTAAGCTTAAAAAGTTGATCATGCTTAAGGTGCTTTCTGGATCGTCTCATACCTTATCAATTCGTCCTTAATCTCAAAGATTATATCGAGATTTTTCAAATACAAAGGATTTACTTGTTACTAATGGAGTCTACTCTCTACTCTTCATTAGATCCTGTATTCACTCCGATAGTATCATAAATCGAGTCGATGCAGAGGAAATGAATGCATTTACATACTATTAATTTTTTTCTTTTTTTTTTTTTTTAAGTAAAAAATAGCTAAAAACATAATCAGGATTATGTTCCATCCCTTAATCTACTGGATTTTACGGAGCCCACTCATCCACGACAGTCGGGTATGATCATAGAAAAGATTCTCTTCAAGTGAACCAGCCTATCCCCTGTATGGGGCTTACACAGTGGTTGGAACAAAGACACATTTGGTTGTGAATTCCAATGTAGCAGATAAAGTCATATTTCTGCACGGCCCGATCAATAGTTCAAGTCACACACTCCCATAATCCATTTTCTCTTCATAGAATTCCCTTCAACTTTTTATGTCAAAAAAATAATACAATATTGTGGAGTTGAAGGGGAAATATCCAAATACATGTCTTATTTTTTTAATAATCCATATTTATAGCAATAAAATACTACCGTTCCTTCACCAAGTAATAAGATAAATGAGTAATTACAAATATCTAGAATCTATATTATTTATAAGGGACCAGAAATACCTTGCTTACGTATCATTAGGAAATGCATTAACATAAATACGGCCGTAAGAAGAGGTAATACAAAAGTGTGTAAACTATAAAAACGAGTCAAAGTGGATTGTCCAACACTAGCACTTCCGCGTAATAATTCTACAAGAGGCGATCCTATTATCGGAATAGCGTCAGGTACACCTGTTACAATTTTGACTGCCCAATAACCAATTTGATCCCAAGGTAAAGAATAACCTGTTACACCAAAAGATGCGGTCAATACACCCAGAACCACACCAGTAACCCAAGTTAATTCGCGAGGTTTTTTAAAACCACCGGTGAGGTATACACGAAATACATGCAGGATCATCATTAGGACCATCATACTTGCCGACCATCGATGAACTGATCGGATTAACCAACCAAAGTTAGCTTCAGTCATTATATATTGAACAGAAGCAAAAGCCTCCGTAACAGTTGGACGGTAATAAAAAGTCATAGCAAATCCCGTAGCTACTTGTACTAAAAAACAAGTAAGGGTAATTCCTCCTAGACAATAAAATATGTTGACATGCGGCGGAACATATTTACTAGTTATATCATCTGCAATCGCCTGAATCTCAAGACGTTCTTCGAACCAATCATAAACTTTATTGAGATAGGTAAACCAAGGTTACTCCCCCTCCAAGAACTGTATATGAGAATTTCATCTCGTACAGCTCAAACAAAAAAAAGACCCAAATACTGATTGAAACGGATATGGAATATAAAGTTTTAAACTTCTCTCTCATTCAATATTCTTTAAAGATATGAAAGAGTCAAAATGCGAAAGCTCTTCTTTGTGGTTAAATGCCAAAAAATCAAGTCCGCTCATTCGTCTTTATGTTGTGTTGATCGTTACAGGCCTCTTGAATCTTCTAGATTACCTATCTTTATTGTCTTTTTTATTTGATATTTGTATGGAATGGGAATGCGTATTTTTTCTTGTTTTCTTTATTATTGATAGGAATTCTCTTGTTAAGACCCTACTTAACTAATCAATTGAAACCTTAGATTCATACGAGAACCACGAGAATTCTTCAAAGTCCAAAGTTCACTGAGTGAGAACCATTGGATCATCACTTATTCAATAAAAAAAATAGCTATAATAACTAAAAACATAAAATACAAAGAAGCGTTTGTCCTTTGATCCAAATAAGAGTTTAAAAGCAGAAAAATATTTTGATTTATTAAAGTTTATAAGATAGAATGGAAAGAAGTCCGGCTACGAGGTCTGAGTATTAAGTATGAATCATAGTTCGAATACTTTGGGATCTATTTGATCTATTTTGTGCTCCAGATACTCGAATGAATATCCGACGAAGTAAAACCATCTTGATAAAGATGACAGACCCCATTCTCTGTACTATCCATAGGGTCAATTCTAACAAGTCACACACTCATATTCCGGAAATATACAATGCAGAAAAAAATTTCGCGGTCGAACTACCAAAAGAGAATAGGCTAAAATTTTTAGACCTACATACTTGACTTTTTTGTATCGAACTAAAAGCTAGGACTTCAAGATTCTTCTCAGTCTAATTCACTGAAATTCCATCAAGTAGAACAGAAGAATTATAAATCTCCAAAATAATAGATAGGAATACCGCAAATAGAGCCATTGCAACACCCATCAAAGGGGTCGTTCCCCATCCAGGAGCTACTTTACCATATTCGGAATTCAAGGGTTTCAATAACTTCCCTACAGTAGTGCTTCTTGGACCAGATCTAGAACTATCCTCAACAGTTTGTGTAGCCATAAATCTTATTTTGTATTCATTACAATCTGTTGACTTTGTATACCATTCCGTTGTAAATAAACGATCTTAGCATAGATCCATTGTGGTCTTTCAATTCTATAATAATGGAAACAGCAACCCTAGTCGCCATCTTTATATCTGGGTTACTTGTAAGTTTTACTGGGTATGCTCTATATACTGCCTTTGGGCAACCCTCTCAACAACTAAGAGATCCATTCGAGGAACACGGGGACTAGTTGACGTAATCAGCCTCCAAATATTTGGAGGCTGATTACGTCAATGAAGATAATGAAAAATTATTTCATTTTTTAGTTGAAATTTTAGGTGGTTCCCGAAAAAAAATAGCGAAAAATATTATCCCTAAAGTAGATACTAAGAGAAATGTATAAACCAATGCTTCCATAAATTTGATCGTGGTTTACAATTATAGCTTTCATACCTGTTTTGTTTATGTTTACTTAGAAGTATCCCTCCGGATAAAAAAAAAAAAGAGTCAAAGAAACGGCAGCGATTTAAATCAAGATTAGTACCCTACCTATTAAATAAAATCGCAAACAGAAACTAGAAGAAAAAAAGCAATGTTGCATCAGACTGCTTGTCTTTTTGTAGTTGGATCTCCAAGTTTTTGGAATGCCCCAAATTCCACTTGAGCATCCAAATCTGGATCAATACCAGCAAAAACATCTCTGAAGAGGGTTCTAGCACCATGCCAAATGTGTCCAAAGAAGAAAAGTAGAGCAAACGAAGCATGCCCAAAAGTAAACCAACCTCTTGGACTGCTACGAAAAACACCATCGGATTTCAAAGTAGCACGATCTAATTCAAAAATCTCACCCAATTGAGCCCGTCTAGCATATTTTTTCACTGTTGCGGGATCACTATAACTCACTCCGTTGAGTTCACCACCATAAAACTCAACAGTTACACCTACTTGTTCGACACTATATTTAGATTCTGCCCTTCTAAATGGGACGTCGGCTCTAACAATTCCGTCTCCGTCTACCAAAACAACCGGAAATGTTTCAAAAAAAGTAGGCATACGGCGTACAAAAAGTTCACGCCCTTCTTTATTTCTAAAGACGGGGTGTCCTAACCATCCAACAGCTATTCCATCCCCATTGTCCATTGAACCCGCTCGGAATAACCCCCCTTTTGCTGGATTATTACCAATATAATCATAAAAAGCTAATTTTTCAGGAATTTTAGACCAAGCTTCTGATACACTTTGATTTTCAGCTAGTCCAGCACTAACTCTTCGATATATTTCTTGTTGAAAGTATCCCTGATCCCATTGATAACGAGTAGGACCAAATAATTCGATGGGAGTTGTTGCAGAACCATACCACATAGTTCCAGCAACAACAAAAGCTGCAAAAAAGACAGCAGCAATACTACTGGAAAGGACGGTTTCAATATTTCCCATACGTAATCCTTTGTATAGACGTTGAGGCGGACGAACACTAAGATGGAATAAGCCCGCTAATATACCCAACGTCCCTGCTGCAATATGATGAGAGGCTATTCCTCCCGGAACAAAAGGGTCAAAACCCTCCACGCCCCACGCCGGATTTACGGGTTGGACCTTTCCGGTTAGTCCATAAGGGTCGGATACCCATATTCCAGGACCGTATAATCCTGTTACATGAAATGCGCCAAAACCAAAGCAAGCCACTCCTGAAAGAAATAAATGAATTCCAAAAATCTTGGGCAAATCCAAAGAAGGTTTTCCTGTACGTTCATCACAAAAAATTTCTAGATCCCAATATACCCAATGCCAAATAGCTGCCAAGAAGCACAAGCCAGAAAACACGATATGTGCTCCAGCTACCCCTTCGTAACTCCAAAGACCCGGATTCGTTATAGTCCCTCCTGTAATATTCCAACCGCCCCATGAATTGGTTATTCCTAAACGAGTCATGAAAGGTATAACGAACATACCTTGTCTCCACATTGGATCAAGAACAGGGTCGGAGGGATCAAAAACTGCTAATTCATATAGAGCCATCGAACCGGCCCAACCAGCAACCAGAGCAGTATGCATTATATGAACAGAAAGCAAACGACCGGGATCATTCAATACAACAGTATGCACACGATACCAAGGCAAACCCATGGAAATACCCCTTTATCAACGAAAAATAGACACTATGTAACTTTATTGCATTGGAAAAAGCTATGCTACGGACCCCCCCTTTTTTAGGTAATTATTTCGTAGAAAGGATTAATATTTGTTCTATTCTGTTAGTAATAATGGAACAATTCTATTCATAGGAAAAAAGGGAAGCGGATCTATTCTATATCCGATAAGTACCAATACGCAATGGGGGTGAATCCTATTTTATATGAACCAAGATAGCTATTGTTATTCATGAGTCAGAAGCCCGTTCGTAAAAAATTTCCTTTTTTTATTCATTCTCTCTTACTTTACGTTTATTTTAAATTTTATTTTAGCTTATTCAACTTATGTATTAAATATGATTAATTTAAATATGATTAATATTAATTTAAATATGATTAATAAAGTAGGAAAAAAAGATAATATTATTAAAAAACGAAACCCCAGTCTTACGTTTCCACATCAAAGTGAAATAGAGAACTTAATTCTCTTTTTTTTTCATTTCATGCCTATTGGCGTTCCAAAAGTACCTTTTCGAAGTCCTGGAGAAGGAGATACATCTTGGGTTGACATATAGTGCGACTTGTCAGATATATTGGGCTATATGGGATTCCCCCATTTTCTCCCTCGATCGAGATATCCTCTGTTTCGCCCAAAAATATTGATTGAATTATCAAAAATTTGTAATGCGAAGCGCAAAAAATAAAGTGGAATTAAATGCAGGGAGTATTTAGATTGATATTAGATTATCAAAAATTTTTTATGGTTTACGTGATCGGACTAATAAAATGAAGTATCCAGGCTCCGTTTAGCAAAAACCCAATTGATAATTAATATATAATATTTTTCTAATTACTACTTAATATGATATGCAAAATTATGATAAAAAATTCTATTAAAAAATACAAAAAATTGAAACAGGGTGATCTAAAACTGTTGATCAAATTCAATAATAAAATTAAAAATTTGTTGACTATTTGACAGAAGACATGTGAAAGAAACGAATTGAAAAAAAAAGAAGGAGTAGTAAAAAAAAGACGCGGTATTTGGTTCATTTGTCCTATATGTGCAAATCAAAATCGGGCAAATTTTTCCTTTTACTCGGGGTAGAGCATAAACCTAAAAAATGGAATAAAAAAAGGAAGAAGCCCGTTCAGGAACAAGAAAAAAACATCGCCATTTCAACTTAATCTCGATGAAAAAAAAAATATCAATGAATCCAGTTAATCTGACAGGCTTAATGAATCGTTTTATTATAGAATTATAATATCTAATATATAATAAAAGCGGCCAAAACTTATTTTTGCTTTTACTTTTAAAAAGAGAGCAAGCCCTTCCCTTATAAGTTAGAACGAAAAACCTTCTATGAAAAAAGGAGGGGTTGGAATCGACACATTGATTTTTTCACAATTTTTGTTGACCCGTATGCATCAAAAGGTGCCTGTACGGCTCCTAAGGAATAAAATTTTATCCTAATCAACCGACTTTATCGAGAAAGATTGTTTTTTTTAGGCCAAGAGGTTGATACCGAAATCTCGAATCAACTTATTAGTCTTATGATATATCTCAGTATAGAAAAGGATACCAAAGATCTTTATTTGTTTATAAACTCTCCTGGTGGATGGGTAATATCTGGAATGGCTATTTATGATACTATGCAATTTGTGCGACCCGATATACAGACAATATGCATGGGATTGGCCGCTTCAATAGCATCCTTTATCCTAGTCGGAGGAGCAATTACCAAACGTATAGCATTCCCTCACGCTTGGCGCCAATGAGTTTTTTTATTTTCGAGAAAAAAATACTATGCCTTCGCCATCGGAAATATGAATTAGTTAAGTAATAATAGCATGGCACTTCGAATTCGATATGAAATTTTTTAGATTAAAAAAAAATTAGATTATATATTGAAAGAGTAGTATGAGATGAGGAAGGGGTATTTCAAACGATCTCTTCCCTATTTGGGCACATCTCAGCGTCACAAACTTTGTTTTCACACCGGAAGCTTATTTACAAAATTTATATTAAAAAAAAAAAAAAGACACTTTGGGATTGCTGAATCATAGACGAATCAAAAAAATGATATATAAAGCAACGGAACCATCATAGTATTTTTTTAACTCCTACAAAAAAGAAGGATGGTAATTGGATCATTTATGGATCTGCGTATAATACAACCTATATTTTGTTTTCTTTCGCCGAAAGGAAAGGTCAAAAACGTAAACTCCATTGTGGAGCCGTATGCAATGCACAAAAAAAGCCTGTACGGTTATTCAATTTTCTCTGTTTTTTTGTTATCTCGCCTCATTCTGCAAAATAGAGGAACCTTTTCTATTATATCATCAGGGTAATGATCCATCAACCCGCTAGTTCGTTTTATGAGGCACAAACGGGAGAATTTATCTTGGAAGCGGAAGAACTACTAAAACTTCGCGAAACCATCACAAGGGTTTATGTACAAAGAACGGGCAAACCTATATGGGTTGTATCCGAAGACATGGAAAGGGATGTTTTTATGTCAGCAACAGAAGCCCAAGCTCATGGAATTGTTGATCTTGTAGCGGTTCAATAAAAAATAAGAGCGATTTCATGCAAATCTACAATTTCTAATTTTATATCTTTTTAGATTAAAGGTTTAGTTTCATATTCTCTTCAATATATTTTTTTTATATTGAAGAGAATCTGAAAGAGAAGTAATTTAGAATTAGCCGGTTAGAACCAATCTAAACCAGCCCATTATTTATATGATGATTCCGTATGCCAACCATTAAACAACTTATTAGAAATGCAAGACAGCCAATCCGAAATGTCACGAAATCCCCAGCGCTTCGGGGATGCCCTCAGCGACGAGGAACATGTACTCGGGTGTATGTGCGACTCGTTTAGATCATAGACTGAGACATAAAAAGGAAATTCTTTTTGAAAATAAGTACCTGTGAATAAAATAGAATGGAAGAACTCGATTCATTATTTTAAAAAGATAAAGCGTTCATATCTTCTATTGTGTCTGAAACTTATGGTTTACATTGGTGCAAATCCAATCAACTCCATTTTTTAGAAAAACCCCAATGATAACAAATGGTTATCCATTAAGCGGGGGAAATTCAATTTTTTATTAAAAAGATTCCACTCTTGAAAGAAAAGAACGGACTAACAGGGTAAACGACCAAATCAATTTTAAAAATGAAATACCGTTACTGTATAAAGTGGATCTCATTGTGAAAGACCTATTACTGGAATATTCATGGGGTAGAGCCAAAGAATGTGAATTGTACAAGTTACCAATAGTATTGATTAATTAAAAGAAGGAGCTCCGGTGTATAGAGAGGACCTCACCGTTTTAGAAGTAACCATAGAAACGATGGAACCCACTATTTATCCATTTCTATTTACTACTTTTTGTAGTTATTCTATTTTTTTATATCAAGTATTAAGGCAATTTCTCCTTTAAAAGCAAAGGAAAATACCTAGCAAAAAATAGTGGTGGGGAAGGTTAGAGTAGCAAAAGCCATTGGAATTCTTTTTTATACATTGGAATAATTCGTTTGGTTATTAATAGACTAGTAAAGGGGAAAAGAATAACTAAAAAAATAATTAGTTATTCATCAAAGTTTGATTTATTCAATGACTAGAATTAAACGCGGATATATAGCTCGGAGGCGTAGAACAAAACTTCGTTTATTTGCATCAAGCTTTCGAGGGGCTCATTCACGACTTACACGAACTATGACTCAACAGAGAATAAGAGCTTTAGTTTCGGCTCATCGGGATAGGGGTAAAAGAAAAAGGGATTTTCGTCGTTTATGGATCACTCGAATAAATGCCGTAATTCACGAAATGGGGGTATTCCATAGTTATAACCAATTCATACACAATCTGTACAAGAAGCAATTACTTCTTAATCGGAAAATACTTGCACAAATAGCTCTATTAAATAGGAGTTGTCTTTATACGATTTCGAATCAGATCAAAAAATAAGGGGATTGGAAGAAATCCACTAAAATATTTGAAATAGAGTTCTAAGGAGAATGAGCTCGGGGAAGGTAGAGTAGAAATTAGTATTATAAAAAAAAGTCGTCAAAACGAGGGTATATAGTCGCTAAAAAAAAGAGTTATTCTTTTTCTTTTCTTTTCGACGATTCTTTTTTTTTATGACAGACACAGACGTAACAATCAAATTTTGATTCTTGATTGGATTTTGCGAACAAAAAATTAATCTCTTTTTTAATTCCTTCAGATTAGAATTGTTATTCAATTGAAGAATAAGTCTAGTTTTTTCTGGTTCTAAGGCTAGTAGTTCTAGGGGTCGACTCACTTCTTTCAAATTGTTTCTGATTATTAAGAAAAGGTAACAAAGATAAAATACGAGCTTGTTTTATAGCAATAGTAATTAATCGTTGTTGTTTTAAAGTTACTCTATTCACCCGTCTAGATAATATTTTTCCTTGTTCACTAATAAATCGACTAATTAAACTCATGTTTCTATAATCAATTCGATCCCCCGATTGGATCGGGGGCAAACGCCTACGAAAAGATCGCTTGGATTTAGTAAAAGGTCGCTTAGATTTATTCATAATTTTTTTTTATTCCGTATCTCTAAAATCCTATGTTGATCGGATCAAAATAAAAACGATTTCTATTTCTATATCGGATCGAGTTTCTAGATAGAATTAAGAATATAGGATTAGATTTCTTTCTATTGATTTATTTGTTTATATTTATATATATGTAATAATATATAGATACTATCATTATTCCTGTTCTTAAAAAAAAAGTTGACATACAAGCACTCAATTTGATCTATTTCTTTATTTCCCCATGAATTGTATGTTTATAACAATAGGGACAGAATTTTCTCAATTCCAACCGACTGGGGGTGTTATGCCGATTCTTTTGAGTAATATATCTGGAAATTCCCGCAGATTCTTTCTTAATATCATTTAGAACACAACCGGTACATTCCAAAAAAATTGTTACTCGAACATCTTTACCCTTGGCCATGAAACCTCCTTTGGATTTATGATTTACCCCAATCTTCTATTTTGATTTTAGGATCCAGAAAGAACAAGAAAAAAAAATAGAAGCGGTGAACTAAAAAAAATTCTGAAATATTTGGTTGCAATGAATATTAATTAATAATTAAATAAAAATAATAAGCAATACAATGATTTTTTGAAAACTATATTTAAAATCTTTGTACAGTATTTTTTTAAGTATCTCGTAGGATACTCTTTCTCGAGCCACACTTTTTTCGTTCTATTACTAATTTAATTGGATCCTGAACTCTCGTTTTTATGACCGTTCTCCCCCTTTTTCTAATTCATTTTTTTAGAAAAAATTAGAAAAAAGGGGGGGGGATAATTAGTCCCCGATCTACGATCGTATCTCTACATTTTTTCACCCCTTTCTGATGTTAATAACTAGAATGAAAAAAAGGGAAATGTTAATGCATCTGGAAATAAACGATTAATCTCTATTAATAAACCTGCTAACGAACCGAACCATAGAGTACTTAGTACCGGTGCTACGGAAAGATATGTTTTTAGATCTCGCATTTGAAATCCTCCTTCTTTCTTCTTTATTGTATTACATTATATTATATATAGTAATATATATAACTATATATGTACATGTAGTTAATAAGGTCTTGTATTTGTATACGTAACCCCCCATTTTCAAAATTATAATTGAAATATTGTTTACTAGAACGATCTTATAGATTCCATTTTCAAATGGAAACGCCTATTTATGTAAAATTGAAATTGAGAGAATTCTCATAAAAAAAAGCAATTTTTTAATTATATGTTTGTTATCTGATATGAGAAAAAAAAAGAAGAAGGATGTGGAAAACAAGACCGGAATTCTCTACAATGACACTGTATGTAAACCAATTGAAAGGGATGTAGCGCAGCTTGGTAGCGCGTTTGTTTTGGGTACAAAATGTCACAGGTTCAAATCCTGTCATCCCTACCTATTACTGCTCAGAAGAGCAGTAACGAGGGATCCATTTTAGATCTATCTTTTTTTAATAAATTTGAACATACATATAATTCTGAAATTTATGATATACTATGATATAGTATATACGTACAAAATTGATTCGGGTTAAAGAAGGTCCTCTTTCTAGCCTTTTCGTTTTTTAGAAAAAAAAAAAAGAAAAGCGCTCTTAGTTCAGTTCGGTAGAACGTGGGTCTCCAAAACCCAATGTCGTAGGTTCAAATCCTACAGAGCGTGATTTCACTCTTGTTTATTAGATTGTGGCAAAATTTCACTGTTCGCAAATAACAGAGCAGTAATCTGAATTAGACCTCCCGCATATGAAAGCAAGACGGAGGTCAGTAAAAAAAAAAGAGATGTTAATTAATCAAAAGTCCAACTGATCACCACGTCTGTATTGTAAATAAGCAGTTACGAATAATCCAGCCAAAGTAATAGGAATTAGACCTAAGACGATTCCAAATAAAGAAACTTCAATCATTTCAATTTTCTTTTGTTTTCATTTTTAAAAGGGAGAAAAGAGAGGTACTATCTATTCCTAGCTCTTAATCTGTATTGCCGATGAATCTCAATGACCAAAAAAATTGGGTAATTAACACGGTAAGGAACTATCGAACATATGAAATACTACAGAAATCCCTTTTTATAAAAAAATCTTTATTCAATTAATTTCAAATAAGTCGTATTTTGCTTAGACCAATAAATAGAACTGAGGTTATAGTTAAAGCTGCTAGTAGAAAACCGAAATAACTAGTTATAGTAGGCATGAAGGGACTCAATAAAATATATTTTTTTATACATATGTTTCTAAAGTACTTCCCTAAGTTTCAATAAAAAAAATTGAAAGAGATAGAGATAGATAAAAATACTAGTTCCAAGAATCAAAAAATTCAATTGAAAATTTGTGAATTATCAATCATTATAGGTGGTATGAACAA